CAGCTTAATCTTACCGGCGCTATATCTTGGGTGCGCGATATGGTGGGACTGTCTAGCACAGAGACCCCCAAGCATCCCTGAGTTACAGCAGCTGGCGGAGGCAACGCAAATCGGGGAACCGGCAAGTTCTTCCGCAGAAGTCAGGCAGCTAGTAGACCACCTCAGTGAGCAAGCCAGGGAGGTGGCCAGTGAAGCTTCAATGGAAAGAACACCCAGAGCTCTTGCAATGTGGATGGCTGGGCTAACGCTAGCATTCGCTATCTCCATAGCGCTTGCTCAAAAGGTCCGGGGTTATACTGGTTATTAATACGAGCCTGGAATTTATGGGAAAAGGTATACTACGCAAGAAGAGCTCCTCCCCCCTAGATCTTTGCTTAGGAAAAAAAAAAGTCGAGTAGTCGTAATTCGAAAAAAATGAAGGTGGGGCTGGGCAGTAGCACCGAGATCTCATAGAGGAGGCATTTTTATCGCGGGCTCCCTTTTAGATGTGGATTTAGGTGGTTTTTTTTATGCAAGACGAGTGAAATGGGAAAAGAAAGGTGGAGGTTGACCTGCTTTGTGACAGATGTGGAATGGAGCCTGAATCTACCATTCATGTTTTAAAGGGCTGCCCCTGGGCATCTGGCATTTGGCTACTCTGCCCATTAGCCCTTCATACTCAACAGATGCAGGCTCTCTCTCAGATTGGGTGAAGGAGATGGGGAAGTGTCTTGATGAAGAGCAGCTGGAACTGATGCTAGTAGTTGCATGGGCTTTATGGAGTGATAGAAATTTGCTGCTGTTCCAGGACATACAGAACTATCCTGTGGATGTGGTGAACAAAGCAATCAGCTTCTTCTAATAGTATAAGAAGGAGAAGCTACAAATTGTGCAAACACCTATTGGCAGGCCCCACCCCATGGTGTTTATAATTTTAATACTGATGCTGCTATTTTTAACCAGCAAGGGATTGGCTGCTTGCTTCATCCCGCCCTTCCTTCCCTCACCTGTCCCACGCGCTCTTTGATGCCGAAAATCCTATGTTCTGAGTGACCATGAACACACTGCTTGAGACCCTTCTTTCTTGTGAATGGGTACGAAAGAAAGCAATTCTTCGCATCACTCCTTCCTTGGATTAGTAAACTACTATCGATAATTCGTGGAGGGTTCTTCAAGGGCCCTGACCGATAGGAATCAAGGATGAGTCTCTACATCTATCTTATATCTGTTCATTTAGGATTAAAAAGGCTGGCTTTAGGAAGACAATGAGATCTCAGACTTTCCTGAAAGCTTAGTAAGGGAGTCCTAAGTCGAATAGCCTTATTCAATGATTTTTTAGTGAATACCCGAAAGAATGGACAACCCACGGGGTCACTCTGTCCTTAAAGACTCATGTTATCGTTCACGCTTCCCGGCCAGGGATTCAATACCTAAAAGGCAGCTACATGTCTACTATTTATTCATACTTTAGAAATGAAGGACTCTCTCTATCCTGAGTTACTCAACCAGACCCGGACCTTACTCATACTTACTTCCCGGTACTCAAATCCGCTATTTCTCAACCGGACTCGAAGACAGTGGTCTAACCATTTCAAAGTCGAGGAATGGCAGAAGATTGCAAAGACTCGAGAACAGAAAGGGCATTGGCATCGGGGCTAGAAAGCAAGCAAGAAAGGAAAGCTAGAGAGAGATAGCCCTTTTCTAAAGTATATATAACCATTCTAAAGGCTTATAATCAAACGGACTCTCAAACCATAAGGCATGGGGTTCGCTTGAAAGTTAAATTCATGAGCTTGTTAACGGTACCTGGGCACCTCTTGCTAGCTGTTCTACCGCCATCTTTGATGGCCTGTAGCTTGATTTCGAACAGAGAAATTGCTTCTTTCTATTAAAGGATAGACGAGCACACGTACGCGAAAGAAAGCCAAGGAAAGAGCGGCCTTTTTCTCTTTTATTTAAAGAAGTAGATGCCATGAGGATGCCCAATGGAGAATAAGATGTCAGCTGGGGGATTCAAGCTCTATACCTTACCTCTCCCAAAGGGCAAAGAAAAGGCCGGCCTATAATCAACGCAAAGGGGAGCTCTAAGGATAGGATACAGGCAGGGATAGAAAGATAAGAAAGAAAGGCAAAGGTTCATTAGCTCCATAGTTGCTAACAGGTAGGGGCTGTTACTGGTCCGCAGATGAACTTAATCTCTCAAGTTGTTGAGCAGGAATGGGAACCTAGCAGATGCACTCATAGCTGATGCTAATGATTTAGAACATTTAAAAAAATATAGTATAGAAAACGACTCCAAAAAAGTAAAATGCAAGAGAGGTTGGTAACTAGGTTTTCGGGTCCTGACAAAGGATGGAAACCGGCTTTCCTTAATCCCGATAAGGGTGCGGGAGGAAAACAGCCAGATCTATGGCATGGCTGATAGATGGGGAACTACCAACCTCCACAGGAGCCGCTAGCTCTCTAATGAAATAAAGTCCCGGATGCAGTAGAGCTAAAATCTCACCGGAGGAAAAAACTTTAATTCTTCCGTCTTGAAAGCGAGTGAGCAAGCCCCATCCTCTTGGGAGTTTCCAACCTAGTCCTAAGGGCAGGGTTTGCGGGTAGGCAAGCTAGAAGCGACAGAGCCGATTCTTATCTTAAGTTTAAGTACCCGACCAGTAGTATGACCTAATCGATTTAGTTAACTTCATAAAGATACAGAATGCCTTTCAATTCAGGGGAAGAATATATGACAATTGAACTGAAAACTAAAATATCAGTCTCAAGGGAAGTTAGTACTTTCATCAGCCGAAGAAGGCTGAATATGATCAATAGCTTGATTTAACTCCAGCGAGCCATAGAGCAGCTTTGAGGTTCCCAAGCGGTAAAGACCATACAGGAGTTTAATGCTCACGGAAATTCCCACTTGCTTTGCGGGAATTGAAAGCCTCTTTGCTATACTAGCCCTTGACCAGTGAGTGAGCCTAGACTCTCTCTATTCGAGTGAGTTCCACTTCTCTTGAAGCGTAATACCCTTACTGCTAGTTTCCTATTCCCGAATCTAAGGGTTAGCTTTCTATCTCTCTTAAAGAGGGTCCTCGTAGCGCTTTCCTCTCACTGTTATTGCCCGGTACCCTAGCTAGATTAAAGTTCTCCTCCCCATTCTTTTAATGGTAGCAATGGATCCGGAACAACTTCTGACCGCTTAACCACACTACACTCAGATTTATTCAGTCGGAAGACTGCTATTGAATTAGCGCTTTCAAAGGGCGACTCCACTGCTATTGATAAGTGCAGCTAACCTCCCTCTTGTTAGCAGCTTCTCCCGTCTTTCGATCAGACTCTGAACACGAATTGTGTCAGAAATCCGCCGTAGGCTGGGCTCTTCCCCTATAGTATTAACCAAGAAGCGCCTATATAGTTCGCTTTATCGTTCGCTATCTGGTAATAAGGGGTGGGTTAATACGGGAATCTCTGGGGCCGCGGGGGGAACTTCAGGAGCATCAATGACAGGTGCTGGGGCATTGTTGCCTACTGTAGGCGGGGACGGTGGTCCGTCCACTCCCACCCCATCGCACGGCGCTATAACCATAAAGTGATCCCCCCACAAAAGATAATGGTACCAAAAGGGGAGTCAGATGATGAGGAGATTCCCACGTATTAAAGAGTGGGGTGAAGGCGAAACTAGTCAACACATTCTAATAATACCGAGAAGAGAATGGAGGAACCCACTGATGGAACTAAAGGGGAGGGGAACTATACCGGAGTTTACAGAAGCAATGCGGAGATAGCGGACTGAAAGCCCATTGTGGAAGGTGACCGAAAGAGTGCTGTTTTTGGAATGGAAGCTAAGAATGAAGAGGGGTCAAGTACCTTTAGCGCAAATACGGAAACCAGCCGCAGCAAATGCTAGTCAGATACCGTACATTCTAGGCCAAAAAGTAAAAAGTTAGAATAAACAAAGAGAATCATAAAGGAAAGGGAAAGGCAGAAAGAAGAGGCGGGATTCCTTTTCACAGCCCTTTACGTAGCGTGATGATCTCCTCGGGGGCTTACTTAGCCCCCATCCCCATTGTCAAGTGATGGAAGATCAGACTAGAGATCAAGCACATCGGACGGTATCTGAAGGGTTATCTTGGTATCAGATCAATTGAATTAGCTAGCCTAACCAAGGGATCAAGAAAGGTAAGACCTACACCAACAGAGCGAGCGAGTCTTCCAGTGAAGCAAGAGTATACACAGTAGGTTCCATTGGAGAAGGAGCTCACAAGCCGAGTCTCTCCGCGGAAGCCGTGGGAATTTCCTTTTTTACAAGTCTGGAAAGAAAGTTGGGACAGAGGCTTCCTTTCCTAATTCCAATCGTGACATCGGTAATCCCACATCCTGAGATAAAGCCAGTCTGATTCACGTGCAGAACCTTTTTGTCCAATTGCTTAAAGCTCTGTCAAAGAAGCATTCTATTCCCGAAAGTGCGGATTTGAGCCTAAGACAACTGGGTTTACTTACAGGGGTTATTCCCGTATGGATGTAACTTTTTTTCCGCTAGTCTGTCCCGTAGTTCAAGCGTGAAAAAGAAGTGCCACTAACCTTCCCTTCTTTCGATTTCGAGTAGGAGTTCAAACTAGGTATTCTGCGATAGGAGATAATCTAGGAGTTTATAGAGTTACATCCAATTCTCCAACAATTATCGTAGAGTGCTGTTCGAAATAGCTCTTGTGGACTGTAAGGTTTTGGGCATCGTACGAACCCTAGTCGAAGGTTCCTCTGCACGAAAGGCAATCGAGCTGCGTCCCGGCGAAATCTGACCCGATTCTTGCCACTCTCGCACAACACAAAGCCATCTTACGTTCAACCTAACCGGTGGCGTACTTTGAGGGGAGAGTACTCCCGTGCGCCCATACTGGTGTGGACCGTTCTTGCCTATTGGAATCTCTGGCTGCCGGTCTGCTTTACATGGATCCCTCGTTTGAGTGCTTGTTCTTGAGCTTCATCTCCCTCCATTTTACTATAGTCTGGGGAGTTTATTGGAAAACCTTTTCTAAATTTTAGTCTTCTTTTTTAATTTCATATACCCGCTCAATGGAAATTATGGGATTCCATATATAATTTTAATATTTCCCTACAAAGCAGCTCTCTTGAACATGAATCACCTCTTCCCATTGATTTTATCCTTGTCAAAATGAATGAAGTTAAAGCCATACCCGTTTCAAATTCAAAATTTTTTGAGAAATTCAAATGTTATAAGTCAGGAACGCTATGTGAATAGGGTCTTAAAGCCCTCACCCAGCAAGAAAACGTATGCGCGAGACTAAGGCAGGCTATAGGCTTTATAGCGTTAGGGCTTTAGTTTGATTGCAGAGAGAGGAAGGAACGATCTCTAAAATGGGATTCGGAGTCGGGTGACTAGTGGTGCGGTGGACAATGACGAGCGTGACTGGCGTTTGTCCCATACAGAATAACTTATAGTGGAAGTGAGGCGAGGAGGCAATAGATTCATCTTGTCATGGAAGATAGACATGAAGGATAAGGCTTTGTAAGAGTGACCGGAGGAGCTAATAGTTTTAGTTTAACCGCCCATGCCGATCTGCCAACTTTCAAGGACTTACTTTCCGCTGACACCTAGTTGTTTCCTGCGGCTCGTCTCACGACTGGGTCAAAGCGGGGTCCAACCAATCTACGCATAGAATAAAGCAATCGGCAACCGAAACAAGATAAACCGCTCGAAAAAAAGTAAAGCACTCTGATAGCACAGGCCCTGTTTAAGCTTCGATCAAAGCAATCAGGTATGGTGGCTTAGGAGTTTGAGTCGTATTATCAATCTTAGCCAGCACGAAAAGGGCAGAACCTAATCAACAAAAAAGAATAAACGAATAGAAAGAGGGGGTTTACCTATGAATGTAGTTCTTCTTTAGTCATTCCCTAACCTTTTCTCATATTAGCGTAAGCTACCGTTTAATATGAATAAAGAATTTTCTTTCCGAACCTAAGGCTAATAGCTCCCGTGCTGCTTTTGACTCGAATCCGAAGCTGTGGTATGGGTGTCCCGTGGATGCGCCTGCGAGTGAAGCAATGAGAATTGTTGATTCATTTTACACATGGAGAAGGGAATCGAAGATGGATGGAATTTCTTCAATTCAAAATATCCATTGCGTTCTTTTCTATTAATATTAAAGCTTGGTCACCAGAATGTTAATTGAAGAAATGTCTTCCCCGTGGCCAGAGTAAAGTGTTTGCTATTCCAAAGGGTGCTTCTCTGATCTTCAAGCTTTCCCGTGGTGCGCAAATGAAACTATTTTCTTGCCTTCACCCGGCCGATTAGTAAAGATTCCGGCTTCTCAATCGATTGCGTTTCGTATTATAAGATCAGGGGAAAAAGGCATCCATTCAAACAGCTCCCATTCCTATGTTGACACCAAGAGAAAGCCTAAGAGAAGAACATGCTACCAGTCCTAGCTGGCACCGATGCCAAGGGAAAGCATTTCAAGAAGAGACAACCAGTACGCCTACTTAGCAATTCCTCGTAAATAAAGATGCCGAAAGTCAGACAATAGATAGAGAGTCTCAGATCATAAGTAGTTCTTTGAAATAGAAAATAGGGACCTTTTTCACCGACATAGTCAGAAGCTATGGATGTTGAAAACGCACAAGCGAAGCGCCTTAGTCAGCGGAAGGGAAGAAGTCACCCTCAATTCGATCTAGCAAGAAATGCTTTACCGATAAAGTCAAGCGAGAGACAGTAGATTCCTTCTTAGGGTTCCAATAAATTCGACTAGTGCAAAGAAAGATGCAGTATCCAGTTGTAGAGCGACGCAGCAGAGGGAAGTTGGCACGATTTGTAATCCCTAGGGTATCGATGTCGGAGAAGGGGATCACTCAATGCTGCTACAGGCACTCATGAGTTCGGATTGGGTAGCGTGAAGGAGATAATAGAAGGAACCGCCGAAAGTCGTTCAGTTTTACCAGGTCTTCCTGAGTACAAATCTCCTCATCCAATAGCATTCTTAGTTAGTACCATTCTTATAAGCCTGTTTTTGACGAGTGAAGCGGCTAGGCTACATGCTTAGCCTAGTATTCCCGGATTGGTATTGGATAAGAAAGATTCCGCTTTCTTCCCACTCATGAAGCATGCAGAACAATAAAGTGGGGGGAGGGCTTCTGTGGAAAAAGGGGAAGTTTGGGACGAGAGGGACTAAAATAGTAGTCACCAAACCCAAAGAAATTTTACTATGTTAAGGCGAATTGATAATTAAAGGTACTTCCATGTGTATAAAAGCACAAGGGGAGGAGGCCCCTAGTCCAAGTATCATAGCATAGGAGGGTGAACTTGGGCTGGGGGGAAGGGGAAGTGGTCCTATCCGATGTGGGTGTGCCAGAGGCTACGGTTTTAGCTTATTTGAAAGTAAAGTCTAAAGTGTGCCTCTCTTCTCGTGAAAGGGAGCTAGCGGTACCGGAAAAACTTCCTTCACTTCAGGCTAGCTACAATTGGCATATCCACCACTTGAATGATTCTAGACGTTTTACAGCAAGAGAAAGCAAGCAAGAAAACGACACTAAACAAGCAATAATACTGAAGAAGTGGTCACCCACCGCTTAGGCGGGAATCCATAGCTATAGTGGGGAGCCTGTCTCACCTCACTGGGAGTCAGTTACAACAAGATTGAAACTAGAACTGCGGAACGGACTGAACCAAAGGCTCTTCCCGGGAAGCGACTAGTTAGTTGAGAACCCTCTGCTTCTGACCCACGTAAGTTGCATGGTCACCTTCCTCATCCCCTTTTTGAACTCCTGCAACTGATCTCCCACTCGGGAAGTTCAACTAAAGGCAAGGCAAGGTTTTCAAACTAAATTGTCCGAGAAGATCTTATTCTTAGGACTTAAAATCATTCCCCTGCTGTAGCCCTTTCAAACTAACCCTATCCCGTCGCTTTCTCATATGAGATAAAAGCACTCTCTCATTATTGCTAATTAAGTGGCTCTCTCACTTGACGAAGCGCGCAAGCAATTTATCTTCTCTTTCTAGTAGGGCTAGGAGTTACTGAACAGCCACCCTAACCTGGTCGGTGTGTGGGAATGACTTAAGGCTAAAGAAAATTTTCTTTAGCTCTACGGATGACTAACAAGGCAGGATCCTTGCGGGTGACTGCCGAGCAGCAGCACTGCTCGCCCTGGCATAGCCGTATGATTTCGTCACACACAGATTGTATTGTCTGTCTGGACTGTCTAATCCCGGCTTGTAATGGCATCAGGGCTAAAGCACATACATATGGAGAGGTGCAAGGATGTGCACTAGATTCTGATTTACTTACCAAAATCTACCAGCGGTCTTTTCGGTATGGTACGAATGAAGATTTTTCAACCCGTATGGCCGAGCTTCCTGTAATACCATCAAATTTGGGGGTCTCACTCCTATAAACATATGCATATGGATCTGTCTCTACGACCTTAGCCTTCAAAGCTTTCCGGTTCTATTCCTTTTTTGAATAAAGGCTTGTTATCGACGAATAAGCTCCTTAGACTTTGCCCTAAAAGCTCATCCTAAGGAAAGTCGTTTTCACTCGGGACTTCTTTCTATGCTAGCATGCTTCTACTTCTATTCTTGATCTGGATTCTTAAACCTTTATTCTAAGATAAGATGCCAGTCTATAAATCCGTACTTGTTGACTAAAAGACTTTCGGCGGATTTAGAATCAATCAATCCCATCCGTCTATTAGTTCAAGCGTATTCTCTAACAGCGGATTCTTGCTAACAGAAAGATAACCGCCTATTCTATCAAGCAGTCAATTCAATAACAGACGATTTGCTGCAAAGAGACGATTCGGTGCGCATTTCATGCTACTCCACGGTGGCTAGCTTTCCTGCTTCTGTGCTTGCTATTAATTCCTAGATGCGCGTAATCGTCTTCTGAGGAGATATCTTTTCTTTATGTGTTATAATACGAAAAAAGGTGAATTCTACTTAAGAAGAAGTCTTATTTTAAAAAATACACAAACCCTTATTTGTTAAATGAATGAATTATCAAACACTTAATTGAATAAGTTCAGGGCTAACAGTCTTAATAAAGCCAATAGTCGCCCCTGATTCGGATGTTACGATAAATCTGTCCTCTGATTCTGATGCCGCAGAAGAGAAGGGAAACCCTGACCGAAGGTAGCACATAAGACGATGTGTAAAGCGTATAGCCAGCCGATGTAATCGAATCCTTCTGTTCCTAAGGGAAGGGGCTTACTCATATATATATAATATAATATAAAAAAGAAAGTTTGCACTTAATCTATTAAGGCCAATCTTCTGATCTTCAACTATTCTCACCCCTCGGAGTCTAAAAAAAAAGATGTGTATCTTGCTATTGGTATCAATCGGTCCTCTCTTTCCTTTTGGTGGCGCATGCTTAGATTACCCTTATTCTTCATCTTCTCTACCCTTCGGTTGCTTAGGGCGCCCAGAGGGATTCGCCTCTAGGAGAATAGTTATTGATCACATAGCTTGGGTACTAGAAGTTGCTGATCGTATCATTCGGGCAGAGCCTGGGTCCCTTAGTATTATGTATAGCGCAGCTCCCTCTTTCTTTTGCTAGTTTTGTTCCGATCGATGAAGGAAACCCTTCTCTTACTGGAGCGCGCGGATTCGTTTTCATATTTTACTGGGATCGGTCCTAAGGCGCGTGCTTCAATATTGTCTTGATTGGCAGTCGCTCTTCTGTATTTTAAATCTTCAGAGATACCCTCAGAGTTCTGTCCTGAATGGGAGGGTTTTTGAGTCAAGAAGAAGAAAAAGACAGTCCCACAAAGGAATCTTGGACAATGGGCACAAGTCTTTATTAAAGAATTAGTATCTCCATTATAATAAGCATTTCTATCAGCTCTGCTCTTTTGTCTCCTGAATATCATCTCGAGACCCAAACTACGAGATCCGGATTGGAACCAACGCATATTGATTCAAAGCTTATGGCCCTTCAATACAACCCCCCTCTGTATAAAACCTTAAGTGAGCGGTGCGAGTCTACAATCGCTTGGCTGACTCGCTAGCCCTTATGGAATAAATACTCAGCCGCTCTAGTACACATGCTAGTACACCGAAGCACAGAGTCGCTTGTCATCGAGAGATTGGACATCCCAGCCACAGCACAGAGAGCCCTTCCGTCGAACGGGACTCATTCATCTTCTTGGATGAAGACTATCGAGAGTTGGAACATGATGAACTATCACCAGTCAAGATTACGAGGACGATGGGAACCTTGGTATTATGATTTCTACAATTACCTCAAGGACGGGTTCATATCAGAGTACGCCACTCGTGGTCAGAGGAGAGCCTGGAGGAGAACTTGCCCGACGATTTGTGATCTTGGGAGATGTCCTTTACAAAAGGTCCTTCAAGGGGTACTCGCCCTTCCTTATACTTAATAGGAAGAAGGAGCGCACATTGTTGAACAAGCTCATTCAAGAGGCAAGGCCCCCCTATAAAAAGCGTACCTTCGAAGGCATGATTGCTGCGATCAGGAGCTGCTTAACATAATTGAGAACAGGAGATCAGAAGATTTTGTGGAGGATAAAGTCCAAAGTGAACCAACACTGGGATCTGATCATAGCCGCTGTGAGGATGCAAAGGCGATAGTTTTTCGATTCGGCAAACATGAGATGTGTCCCACACTTTAAGAAGTACATCGAATTTTTTAGATATCCCGTAATGTCCTTTTTGTACCTAGAGAAGGACGACCTCGAGAGAGCAGACGACCGGTAGAGTAGGTGCTCCATATCGTTCCTGCTGCGTAGGTCTAAGGTAATTAACAGTGCTAGCAGAGAATCAGTAGGCCCTCACCCTTCTCTAATAGGGGCAGTGCCACCTATAGAACGGGAATGTTCATCCTCTCTTAAAGTCCGTCCTTTAGGGATTTAGAGTCGGGAATAGAGCTGTGGCAAGCAATATAGATCGCCCCTTACGCTCTCTCTAAAAAAAGCCCTTCTTAGTAAAGCTTCGGCCCTATGGAGAAAAGGGAAGTGCAGATCTGGAGTGTTTGGACGAGAAAGAAAGGCTTTGCAGCAAGCTGAGTTGTACCGCAATTTTATTTTCCGGGCATACGTCCAGCCGAGCATATTTGTTTGCTAGTTTCTTGATCCCGGAAATCTTGTACTCAGAGTCACGGATAAAGTTGACTACCCAGCGACGGAGTGGATGACCCCCCGTTCTTTCTAGTGGGTTTTATCCCGTCCCTTTTGGGACCATTCACCCTTTTCCAAGCATAGGTAGAACCCCTCTTTCCCATACACAACGACGGTTCCAAGCAAGATGAGTAGTTTATAGTCGACTCAATATCAACGAAACCCCCCCATTTTATCTTTTTAGTACCGATGGTCTTGTAGTGCACCCTTCATCGAAAGAGTAGTTGAAAGACCCACCTCTGAATAAACCTTTAGGTTGGGAGATATCAAAGGGGAACCTCGCCTAGCTTATCTGTCCCTGTATTATTCAACTCATCTGTCCACTTATCTTGTTCAAAGCAGAAGGAAGATTTGAATCCTTTCTTTCGAGGGTAATCCGCCAGTCTCTAGACTGGAAAAGATTCAATCCACTTCTTGACCAGCTTCTTAGGTGCTGCTTAGGCCTGCTTCTATGTCCTGTAACTTCTAAGGCTTCTCACAGGCATTTGCTTTAAAGGGGCTTGTTGGCCCCCTTCTTAGTTAGCTCTTTATGTCTGCTTTAAGCTTCGTCGGACATTTTATGGCCCGTAGCTTACAACATCTTATGAGAAGGGCCTGTAGCTCGATACAATTGTTGGCCAGTTGCTTACTTGCGTACGGGCAGACGTATTCAGCCATTCCCATCCCTCATCAGGGCCCAGCTTGACAAAGATTTTGATGTGGATGAGAGGGGGAGCATCTTTTTTAGATATCCCCGCAATTAGAGCTATTAGATGAGAAGAGACTTCGCGCCATGGAACATGTCCAAGTCTACCAGAAAATTCCAGTGCATTCCAAAATAAGGTAATATAGAGAAAGTTCAACATAGGGGAGAAAGTCTTGAAAAAGATTCTTTCCGGACGTGAGCCTCATCCAAGATGGAAACTCCATTTTGTGCTCGCTCTCTTCTGTCATGCGCATCATGGCTGGGTGAGTTGGCCCATTGCGAATTCTTCCAATCTGGTCATGCACTTTTTTAAGATGCGGAACCTGGGAGCTTTCCTCTTCAAAATAGGGGTTAATTTTTCGTAGGGGGGTAAGGAAGGTGCCGAGATCGTAATAGAAAGGAGTTGATAGTCCCGTCTGCTAGGCTTTTCCGAACTTCCCTTCTTCTGCCCGTTAAATCCTTTTCTTCTGCTTTTTCCCAACGATATATCCCCATTCTTTAAAAAAAAGAAAGCATATATTAGTTCCAGAGAATCATCCGAACATTCTGAGATACGGTTGTCAAATGGGAGAAGAGGAACGAGAGGCGTCCCTAAGCTTTCCGGCTCACTAGTAAGTGACGAGGGGTTTGAATTTCATTCTCAGAACCTCCTTCGAATTACAGAACTGGAGGGGGTCTCACAGGCATCTCTCTTCGAGCGGCAGTGCAAGCTCGGATGGTGTTAGCGCTGGCAGAAGGTCCGAAGATTCATTTCAAAAAATAGGAATGTCAGAGCAGTTAGTCCGCATGTCCCTAACTACCTTGTTCCTGATTGGATTGCTTTCTTAGTGTGGCATCTTTTTGTTCGCTGTCCACTAGTGAGATTATCATATATAAATGTAGATAGAGAAAGAGGCTAAGCCTACGTAACGCTATGGGAACAGCTTTTTTTGTCCGCTTTCAGCTATGCTATATAGATGCGCTACCTTGTGAAAGAAAACATCATATGTAAGTAAGTAGCATCTAGAATCGAATCCAGAGCAGCTAAGAATAAAAAAAAAATCGAGTAGCTTGCGGGCCGGTCGTCAGTTCAGACTAGCTGGTCAGTGGGGGTCAGAGAGTGTTCCGTTAGTGTTCTCACAGTCTCAGTGCGACCTTGCTTGGTCAACAATTTGGAGAGTTTGCGAAACGAAGACTTTCGAGAACAAATATTAAACCGGGAAGAAAAAAGGGGAAAAAGTAAAGAAAGTAACAATAAGGCGCATATGGCACGAAAAGGAAATCCGATTTCGGTAAGACTCGATCTGAATCGTAGTTCAGATTCAAGTCGGTTCAGTGAGGGCGACCGCGAAAGTCACCGAATGGGTCAGTCTTTTCCTTCCTTCAGTTTGTCCTATATATGTTGAATAAAAAAGCTTGGGATGGGAGGACGTAGCAGATGTCCGGGACGGACACGACTTCTTCTAACGCTAGAAGACCACTGGAAGAGACCCGGGACCAGAGCATGTCGTGAAAGAAGCACACCGGGCGGGCGTGCTTCGACCGTGTCTCCGGGGCACAGTTGAATGTAGATATCATGAACGCGAGGTGCAGGATACCAGGCCGAGAAACCCGGCACCCCCTATGTGCCGATCGCTAGCGCATCCAGGGCCCCGGCGCCCTGCGGAGCTGGAGAGGCCTAGCCTGATCTGAGAAGTGCTAATTCGGTTCGGATAGACTTCATTCAAGAACGCCGCCGCCCCTGGAATCAATAAGAAAACTAGTGCTAAGTTTCAGATCAGTGAATAAACCGAAACGAAAGAAGAAAGAGACCTTTCTCGCTCGGCGCCTAAAGCGCACTATGCTCCGCTTCAACAAATGAGAGTTTTCGGTGGAACCGGTGAACCACGCGAGCTGGTTAGATGCGTGGGACAGAGGGCTCATAGTACCTGCTAGCGCAGCTATGCAGTGGAAGGGAAGGAGCCTAAATCGACCCCCTTATTTTTATTATTTATTTTAAAAATAAATAATAAAAAAGTACAAAGAGATTAGACTCTCGGATGAGACTAAGCAGCCACCGACCGTTCCGACGCGCCCCTGACCTATTTTTTTTATTAAGACCGAAAACCTATCTAAAATGGAGCCTAGTTTAGGCTGTCAAACAAATGATAAAATAAAAAATATTTAATATAACCACTAGTAGGGATATGGATGGAGTCTCGCTCAGTAAAGAGAGTTGTAGATTCCTAGAAAAGGAGAGGAGCCTTGACTTTCTATGATGTTCTTAGTCAAGAAGCGCTAACGCTGCAATCTTTCTAAAGCAAGAAGCGAGAAAGTTTACTTTGAGAAAGAAGGTGCTTGTTGCCGCTTTCTTCTTTTTTTATAGTAAGTAAGTAAACTTGTTTTGTTTTAGTTTATAAGGCGAAAGGTTGCTATTTTTATAATTATTATAGCGTTAGCGCTTTAGTTTTCAATAAGTTTAGGCTTGACTAAGAACATAGAAATGTTGAATCAGGGTGCGCAGGGAACCCTATACAAAGGGCCTTTCCCTTCAAATGACAACTGCCTCTTCCTGCTGCGAAGGCCTTGCACGAAACCAACCCCCCCACCCCCGATCCAGTACCAGTTGTTTCGCTGGTAGGCCCACTTAGGTTAGGGGGGCATTGTCCCTCAGTTCTTACCAACCTCCGGTGTGTAATCGACATGTTGCTAACTTCAACTCGGTTGAATAAGAATCATTGATTCCCTTTGCTGTCCATTTATTATTCATTCAGGGCGCTCGGCCGGTGCTCCTTTTTTAAACCAGAACAACTCTGAACGTTAGAGAAGAGAAGATAAGGGAAGACCACCTGAGCGAACCGACCGAGGGGACTTGACTTATTCGAACCGAACGATAGCGGCTTAAAGCTAAGCCTATCACGAGCAGCGTCGCTGCTTGATCGGCGGGGAGAAGCATCTCAAAGTATGGGGCAAAGGATCAAGCGCTTTGACTTTGTCTCCCGGGATTCACCACAGGTTGGGTTTGAGAGCCGTGTGATGGGTGACTATCCAGCACGGTTCGGAGAGCACTTTTTGTCAGCGTTGGTGAATGGAAGCCCCTCTATCAAGAAAGAAGCGGCTATTCCCACGGCGGAGTCACCATTGACTCTATTTATTATTATGGTAAATTAGTTTATCAAGATGTCAATCTGAGATCTTATTTCGGTTCGATACGTCCACCTGCGAGACTAACCTTTGGCTTTCGTCTCGGTAGGTGTATTCTTATACATTTTCCCAAAAGAACATTCATTCATTTCTTTCTTCCCCGTCGACCACGACGACTGAAACGACGCGATAAATCCAGACCCGGAAAGGAGAAGGGCCGGTGGTGGGCATTTGGGAAAGTCGGGCCGATCGGGTGTCTTCATTCCAGCAACAAGAAAGAAGAAGAACGAAACGAAGTGAGAGGCCGGAGGGCAGGGAAAAGAGTCGAGTCGATCAGGCTCGACGACCGGGAGAAGCAAAACGAAATTAGGATTTGGCCGAAAAAGAAGCAACGCTATGGATACCATGACCGATCACCATCGATAAAGAAGAATCTTTCTAAATCACTTCGGGTCAGCGGGGCCTTCAAGCATCCGAAATACGCCGGGGCTGTAAATGACATAGCGTTCCTGATAGAAAATTACGACTCCTTCAGAAAAACTTCGTTTTTTAAGTTATTTTTCCCCAAGAAGTCCCGCTCCGACGGCCCGACGAGTCATCTATTTAAAAGGACCCTCCCTGCAGTGCGCCCCTCCTTGAATTATTCGGTCATGCAATACTTTTTTTGTAGAAAGAACCAAATGCATTTCGACCCCGTCGTAGTTCTCAATCATTTCGTGGCACCGGGCGTGGCTGAACCATCTACGATGGGGGGAGCGAATGCGCAGGGAAGAAGCTTAGATAAGAGAATACGTTCTCGCATCGCTTTTTTTGTAGAAAGCTCGACCAGCGAGAAAAAGTGTTTGGCCGAAGCCAAAAAGAGGTTGACCCACTTCATTCGCTTGGCGAATGATCTTCGCTTCGCGGGAACAACAAAAACCACCATCTCGCTCTTTCCTTTCTTCGGTGCTACCTTTTTCTTTCCAAGGGATAGAGTTGGGATTTATAATAACCTTTTTTTTGAGGATGCCCGGGAACCACTCCTAGGTCAATTAAGGATCAAATGTTGGAACCTCATGGGTAAGGATAAGGTAATGGAATTGATAGATAAATTCATAGACCTAGGTAGGATAGGAGAGTGGATAAAGGGAATAGAGATGATGATAGAGATCATACTGAGAAACAGAAAAATTCCGTACGGGTACAACTCTTATTTGAACGAAGTGAAAAAAATGCGATCTTTGTTGTCTAATAGAACAAACACTAATACCTTAATTGAGTCGGTCAAGATCAAATCTGTTTATCAAAGTGCTTCTCCGATTGCTCAAGACATCTCTTTTCAACTGAGAAAGAAAACAAGATCATTTCGTTCCATTTTTAGTAGAATAGTTAAGGATATTCCATTAGTAATGAAAAAAGGGGTTGAGGGGATCCGTATATGTTGTTCAGGTCGATCAGAAGGCGCAGAAATAGCTAGAACTGAATGCGGAAAGTATGGAAAAACATCTCGTAATGTATTTAACCAGAAAATAGATTATGCTTCTGCGGAAGTATCTACTCGTTACGGAATCTCAGGTGTCAAAGTGTGGATTTCATATAGTAAAAAAAAAAAGGGACGTGCTATATCCGAAACGTACGAAATTTAGTAAATATCGTAAAGGCAGATGTAGTAGGGGTTGCAAACCAGACGGAACAAAACTAGGTTTTGGAAGATATGGCACTCAAAGTTGTAGAGCTGGTCGTCTTTCATATCGAGCCATTGAAGCAGCGCGTCGGGCTATAATCGGGCACTTCCATCGTGCTATGAGCGGACAATTCCGAAAAAATGGTAAGATATGGGTAAGAGTTTTCGCAGATATCCCTATTACCGGGAAACCTACAGAAGTAAGAATGGGAAGAGGAAAAGGAAATCCTACGGGTTGGATTGCTCGTGTGTCCGCGGGACAAGTCCTATTTGAGATGGATGGTGTGAGTTTGTCAAATGCTCGACAAGCCGCTACATTAGCGGCGCATAAACCATGTTCGTCAACCAAGTTTCTTCAGTGGTCGTAACGTAATTGGTTAGTGGGGAAAAACCAGGCCGGGACTCAAAAGAATTAGGCGAAGGGTTTGTTCCTGAACGAGGGAAGTGGAAAGACACTAAGGGAGAGGGATATACTCCTTTTTGAATCGCCGAAATTGTACGACTGTTCCAGGCGTACGACCCTGATACGTTACGGTTTTTTTCGGGTACTCTTTCCTGTGATTGTATTGGATATTCTTCTTTATGATCACAAGGTGGTGCGGTGCTTGGGCAGGTCTTCTCTGATTACGTTCGGACGTGACAGGGAAGCCAGGAGGTCCAGGGACATAGCCGACCGATGCACTCCCCATCCAGCAGAAAGAGAGGGGAACGCAGCCCCCGCCGCCATATGAGTCGGATACTATTATAGTTTTACTCTTGTGGGAAATTCAAGATGTCTTTTTTTGTTTTGGCGATAATAACTTCTGGGAGGGTGAATCCCAGGTTCCACCACAAGAAAGAAGGACAATAGGTAGTTCCCTACGAGGAAGTGCTGCCCAAAAGGGACTACTCTACATCGGCCGGGATTGGACACTAGTCCTTCAAGTCTTCAAAGATCGGATTCAATCGATTATTCGCATTCAACTTGAACAATTCTTGTGACAACAGACGGAATTCCTTCGTTCCCTTTCTCAAAGGCGAAGATATCGATTTCGAACAAAAAGGGAATCTAATCTCGAGTACAAGCCAAGGAGAAAGACTGCCATCTCAGGCATACCATCGACAGAGTCAGGAAAGGACAGGCATAAGGCGCGCTAAAAAAATCCGATCTTTCAACTCTATCCCTTCTCCAGCTAACCAAGCTAATTCCCAGCTCCCTATGAGCTCAGAGTCGCTAACGCAAAGAGGAAGAAGAGCTACTTCCATCATTCCAATAGTAACAAGGTAAACCGAACCCAAGTGAAGTTAAGCCGAGTCCTTTTCTTCCCCACTGCTTCGAAGCCGGAGGCAGACACGTGGGGTTCACTGGAAGGGAGAGTGGCGGGAATTCATTTTTGCAATGTAATGGAACTCAAAGCCTGTTTCATAGGCTGTACTCGTACTCACCGACTACACGGACTCTATACCAAGTCATGAGCGATAGCGAAGCCAAGCCGCCAACCAAGCCAATGCGCCCTATCCCTTCCCGATGAAGCTTCCTTTGATTTTAATGAATGAGGGAGGAAGGGAAGGCGCATGCAAGAGAAAAGAAAGCCCCTATTTGGGCATGAGCTCTAGTACATTGACCTCTCGCAGACCTGAAAGTCAAGTTTTTGGCTATTGATAAATCAAATAATAGAGACGAAGAAAGCCGTATAGATTCTAAATAAGGGAGGAACTCGACCTCGGCCAGCCGGCCAGGAATGATGACCAATTGCTTGAACCTCGGATGAGGACATGGAGGAAGATGGGCCGGCCAGAGCCGCAGGCAGATGATAAATAATAAGACTAAAACTTTAAAAGATGCTGGGTGAAGGTGAATCGCCTTCAAACTGAGGATTCACAATGACTTTGACTCAGACTTCCCTTCCTAAAAGACAAAGGAGTAGCGGGGTTCGCTAGCCGACCTTGCCTGAAAGTACTTTTCTCTGACGCTTAGAATAGCTTCGCTGAAACTAATGCTTTTTCCCTTGCTGGCTTTCCACCATTCAAACTTGGTTACTTCCTACGCTATTCGCCGGCATTGAACTATTCTCTCGACATTCTTCTTCATTCAGATACTATTAAAATATTTGAAGGAGCTGGTTGGTGATGCTCTTCCCATGGTTTACCACCGATGAGGAGTATTCTGCATGCCATCGACCTAGTACCTGGTGCTAGTTTCCCAAACCTGCCTGCTTATCGAATGCTACCTGCCTTTTAATTTAAGCCCCTTGCGCTAACATCGTTCAGTTCCCGGGCCCCTATCATCTGGGGATTCTATTTTCATACGTAGTCTTTCAACACTTGATTCAATGGTGTCAAGCTCCTTCTGCTTTGATGCTTCGCTTAGCGCTACTACTCCTATGATATTGATTTATTAAGTGCATGGCTGCGGGCAGGAGGTAACAAGAAAAAGAAGGTCTTTTTTCACTAACTAAAATCCCTCTTTGGATGAACATTTCATGGGATTCTTCCAATACTTACTGAGAACTAGTACACCACCTTCTATTCTTAGCCGCAGAGAGCCCTCGTCACTAATTTATGGTGATTATGTATTGGCTTAGCCACACCGGTCAAGGGCCATTGGGAGACTACTAAGGAGAAAGTCTTCAGCAGAAGACTCACAAAGGGATACTGACAAGGCCAAAAACAAAATTCGGATTCGGGTGCTCTTGCCGAGGAAGAATGGAATGATTCTTGCCACTTTTTCTTCCCTTATGCCGATGCTGACTCTGATCGCCTTGAATACTATCCTTTCCTTAGGAATAGCAGGAAAGATCAGATCCATGAAGACTATGGGTCAGGGGTCAGGATATTTAGTTAAACCCGCCCCAGTCTTTAACCTGGGAATAAAATATTTAAAAAAGATCCTCCCGGAAAAGCTTGAACGTGTCGAGCAGAAGTCTTTCCAAAGCCAAGTATGGTTAAGCTTCTTGTCCCACCTCCTAATGGAAACTCGGTCTTTTTGTCCGACATGCCTAGAGAGCCTCTGACTACACTTCATGCCAGATCCTTGCTTGGGTTATCCTTTATCATTTTTTCTAAGCTAGTTCACCTTATTTTTTTGGAAGACTCGGCTTGTCCATTAGCCTGAGCAAAGGTGTTGAGTGAATCATTTCAACAAAAACTATATATATTAGCAAACTCTTTTACTTGATCACCTGTGAAGACTCTACCTTGATCGGCAACCAAGGAAAGGGAATCTGAAGCTACTTAGCTACACGTCGAAGGTATTCTTCAATATCCTGATCTCGAAATTGCGTAAGATAAAGAAGCTCTTCGTCGAATTAAAACAAGGGACTTTGAAAAAGGTCTCATCAGGAAGGACGTCAGACAACATGATCCGAGGAAAAAAGGCTCTCATCAATACCGTGCCCGAATTCAAAAGAGAAAGCTCGGTGCAGCTACACACCTGCAAGCTTCGGTAGCTGAAGAAGAGCTGTTCTCGCAGGGAAAAGAAAGATGATTTACCAAGGGTATCCCTAAGTAAAGATGCCGAAGTCCAAGGTGTCGAAATTACACGGGAAAGCCCACTATCTTGTTCTTACTAACCCAGCAGCCTAAAGGACCTTAGAGTTTGCAAGGTCACCAGCAGTGGTGTGAGGGAGCCACAAACAAATGCTGCCCTATTCTTTCACAAGAAAGACTTATATTGAAGATCCAGTCTCTTTTCGTTGTAGGAAACCGTCGAAATAGCAAAGACAGAGCTGACCAATCAGCAACTGCCTAAGAAAACGGCCCCCCATGTTTATTTTGCCTCATATGAAACAAAAATTCCAACATTAAAACGCTTTACAAAGTTAGGCCCTAAATACGCGAAAGCAAGGCGGGGCTTTAACTACTTTTAATCCGCCTATCTTTACTTTATAAGTTCGAGCTTGAGTTTGACTCCTTTTCTTAAATCTTAGTTTCTCTTTATTTCTACCTTTTTAGGTATTTTCTATCTTCTTTGTCAGCAATTCAAGGAATTGGATTTCTTTCATGCCTGACTTTCAAAGGTTGGGTTCTCTCTGGGCGGTCGAGCCCTATCCTTTGCTCTAAGAGGGTTGGGCTGCTCAGCAGGGCTTGCCTTGACTGTAGACTTTACGAGCGCTGCTCACATACACCATATGATGCCTCTCGGCGAGGGGACATCAGGCTCTGAGTCTCCGGCATCTCAGTCGGACTCCCCATGCCTCCTCGGAAACGGATTCGGACGGATCTCCACCACAATCCGTCTCGTCCCCTGGGAGCGTCACCGCTGCGGAGGTAGAAAGTCACACGCGGGATGATCCTAACTCTAATTTGTTTTCGGAGGAACACTTAGACCGATTGCGACAGGATAACCGACGCCGTCTGCAAGAGAACGCCAACCTCCTTAAACAAGCGGAGGCCGGGCTTCGACGGCAAGAGGTTTAATATCATAAAAGCACGCGACGCCCATAGAGATGAAGCAGCGCGCGTCCAAAAATAAGAACTCTTACAGTCAACTGTAGAGTTCATTCAAAGCAACCGCCACCTATTTGAGGAGTAGCGGCGTGGCGCTGCTGGGTGCTTCTGATCAATAGAACAGGAAGAGGAGGAAAAAACTGAACGACGTTTGGGCTTGATCTTGTTGTACGTCGGAAGCCGGGGTCCGCCCGGTCCAGCCCCAACCTTACGTCTATCTCTATATACGAATATAGAAACGACCTTCCCCAGGAGTGAGGTGGAAGAAGACTTGGGAACGGGGGTTAGCTTCTCTCCCTCTCCTTATGGTCGAGTATTTATCTAAACCTCTCGCTTACTTGTACTACCTCTCTTCGCATTCGACGATCGGGAAAAGACAGTCTTTCTCCTTCGGACCGGTTGTTATGATCGCTGCCTTCGCTTTCGCTTTTTCTCCATAAAAGAGGAAGAAGTCTCATTGGTAAGGGGACTATGAACTAAACTATACGTGTAATCAAAGGCTGAGCCCTTGTCACTCTACTTTTGGAGACTGTGACCCTGCTGATGCTTCTTTTTTATCTTATTTTTGCTTGCGGACCACACCACGGATCCTTGGGTGGAATAGGCACCTTGACCATCCTTGACTTCTCTGGTAAGTTAGGCATCTTCCCATACATAGCCAAGTACGGATTTGGTGGGGGAAGAATAGGTAGGCAGAGATCCGTGAATGCGCAAGCAAAAAGAAAGCATTCACCGACTTACTTACGGAATCTCAAATCGATTTCTTTGTGTTAAGCATATAGCATTCGTTTGTTTAGAATGTGCTTTGAAAAGCTTATGAGATGGATGATTTCTGATTATTATTTCTTACTAAGAAAATAAGTCAAGTTCAAGTGTGTCATCTTTCTATACGAAAAATAGAAAGAGATAGAGAGAGCGAGAGAATGAAGTGAAGGAGCTTACCCTTTCTCTACTTTTGATTCACTTGCAGCATCTAGCCCTTGAAAGCAATTACCATGTCTTAGAAGGAAAGTCATAGGATTCACTGTCAATTCCTTTTGTGGACATCTGAGGAGAGGGGGAAGGCCTTCGCGCCGGCGGGTCAAGTAGATGCGGCACATTGCATATGTATTATTGATATCCCGAAAGCCAGTGCCAGCTACTCCTACTGCTATTGGCTAAAGATCGACAATATATTCGCCGCAAACCAAGGGACAGCCAGCCCTCTTTGTCCACCTGTGAACCTTCTTCTACATGGATGTCAGTTGCTTTAAAGGAAGAAAAGGAGGTAAGAAAAGCAAAAAGGCAAGGGCATGCGATGCCTACTATTTCTATATGTCATTTGCTTGCTTTAGGGCTAGGCTAAGCCTTTAGCTGCGGTTACGAAGAGCTCTTATTCACTCACCAGAAAGACCTGTTATTGCAAGAACAGGATTATCTTACCTTAGCCAGCTTAGAAGTTAATTTCCTATTGAGGAAGTAGTGCCATTAGTTGGAAATTGCATTTCATCTGGACATGAAATCGAAAGTTATATTTCTCGATGCATACTCATATTATCGATATGCCACAAGCTCAAGTCCCACAGCAGATTCTAGCACAACCGAGTCTGATTAACTGACTTCACCACCACCGCTTACGGCTATTTGAACAACGGTTATTTCAGTTATTCCCACATAAAATTAAATTGCAAAGAGAACAGCGGCAACAGATATGGCAACAACAGGATGATAAACCTTCTTCCCTTAACCAGGTCTCAGTTAAGTTCCTATAATTTCTGTGCAGGCGAAGGTTAAGTCTGGAAGCAGGAATGATTCTTACTCCATAAAGGTAGTGAGTTACCTACTAGTCGTAGGGCAGGAAAAGCTATTACACAAACAAGCCAGTTTTGCCAGGCTGAAGTAATGCTTATATAATCTGCTATTTCAACATCATCATATTTACCTCTAAAGAATGGAGCTTCCTAAGACTAGGTGAACAAGGTCTTTTTCTAAGAAGCATGTTGACAAAGCAGAAATGACACACACACCCACTAAAGTATTTACAGATAAGCTCGGCACCTTACGGCCATGTGCCTAGGATCCCCTGAGTGCTCTAAGGATTAAAGTCCAAATCCTATAGGAATTGAAATACCACACTCAGATCGGTGAATCTATCAGGTTTCTTTCTCCTCCTCCGGGATTCATTAATAGAACTTAAATGCAGGAATAAGCACATAGACCATAGGTATGGAAGAATTAAAATTCATTCATGTGCTTATATTTCTCATTTTTCCTAGGAGAACAGGTTGGGTTACCGTCAAGTAAAATACAACTAACTATGCTCTGGTTTTTTCCTTGCCAAGGCCTTTTGACACGGGATCAGCCAGATCTCATCTGGACTCCACATACTTACTGGAAATTTTGTCAAGATCCTTCTCACATACATCAGACACACTGGTATGGATTACCTATTAGTTGCCTAGCTGTACTATCTCAGCATGGCAGCCGTAAAAATTAATTGTCTAGACCGGCAACAATTGCTCCATATCGGTACTTCTACCAAGATGTTCCTGAGCCGCTCTACTTCTCTTCAAGCAGAGGTATATGAAATAAACTTGTTTTCCATGAAGGAATGAGTTATGCCTGTGATTTCGATTAAATTGCTCCTCTACCTAATATAATTGATAGTTTAAGTTTACTATTAGAAGTTTTCCAAAGTCTAAAATTGAGGGCTTGGTCCCGAGCATCTACCATTATACCCACAATGATTGGACCACTTAATAGGACCCTTTTGGCTTGGCTATTCTGGGCCTTCTTCTATTCGTACCTGCTTCCGTTTCTGCCCCCGCCATTAAAGCTTTCTGGTCCAGGCCTCAGGCACAGACCTGAAACTTAACTGATACGCAAAACTAAATTAAGCACAAAAGTAACATCCATCCATATATATGGGAATAACCCCTGTTCGTAAACCCAGTTGTCTTAGGCTGTATGAGTCTTCCTTAAACGAGTGAAACGCTCTAAAGAGTAGCCTACGGGAGATAGCTATATCTTTTCTATCTTCTTAATAACAAGCACAGAAGCAGGAAAGCTAGCCACCCCGATTCCTTCTTACTTCACTTTAGGCAGTGTCCATACGTTCCGGCGTGGTGCAAGAGAAAGAAAGTCTTATTAAAAAGTATTCCCTTTCATGATAAAAGTTGTTTGTTGGTGGAATTCTTCAAAGTCTTTCCGCTGTTTTGGGAGAGCACAAAAGCTGATTGATTAGGAAAGAGCTGCTAAGAGGGATGACTCGCCCTTAGCCCTTGTCTAAAACCTAGCAAACAGACCGTTGTAAACCAGGTGAACTAGAGCGAACAGGAGAAGCAAATAGCGGCCTCTCATCCAATCCACCTCTAGCAGTGAAAGTAAGGTATTCCGATCTTTGATCCGCCGATTCAGGAGCGATTGAAGCGAATACTAAGAATGCAAGGAAGGGTTCCCCCAGTAAAGGCCACAACTGAAACCTCCGTTGACATCAGGTCCTCCTAAAGATTTTCCAAAACTCCATATCATTTTCAGCGGCAACACATTGACTGCGGATCCGTTATCTACCAATATCCGTGATACGGGCTTCCCGTTCAAGTGAGCTTTGACGTACAGAGGCTTGATGTCTTGGGTCATCTGGGGAGAGGCTTTGTCTAACACGACCTTTTTCGGCTCCCCGGGCTTTGACTGTATGGTCACCTGGCAGGTAACCTCTGGCTCTCCAGCAACTTCCGGAATCGGTACCTTCTGGGCTCGTTGAGCAAGAAGAGCCTTTAATCTATTCGAGATAAAGCCTTCCGGGTTTACTGTGACTTTCATCTCTTCATCCCTCTGGGTCCTCTTCTGATCTTTCTTCAATCATCTCCTCAGGGTCTTCCCTGCGGGGCTATACCGTTCGGGCCCACCTTTTATACCATTAATAAAATAGCGTATCTAACGAGTCTATCCGTCTAAGTCTCAGAGGAGTCGGGTACAGACCTATGTCCTTACCTTGCTGGCATTTCGTACCTGGGGCAAGCTCC